GCCCCGAAATGACCCAGTCCAATAGGGAAATCCCAATTCAGTGGGCCTTTCGATACAATCAAATAGATTGCCACAAGGGCGCCATATTCTAGGAGCCCAAGCTATGTGATTGAAGAAATCCTCCTCTATCTGTTGCGGATCGAGGGCCCCTTCCCCTTCTTCAAACTCCGATTCGTATTTTTCATATAGAAATCTCTGATCAACGATAGAACAAGATCCATTTTGCATCATATCTAACTGATTCCTTGGTTCGGACCGAAGAAGTAATGTCACTCGATTATCATCAAACTGACTGCAATATCTTTCTGTCCGTGAGGATCCCGCCAGAGCCAGAGCGCCTTCTACTTCTAATAGTAATAATAGTAATAGGCCATGAACTAGATCAGAATCATTCTCAACGAATCCATAAGAAGTGATCCAATTTTTTTCATCGTGTCTGGATGAAGACCAAAGATCTTGAGCGACCGATCCGGCAGAACAACTCAAAAGATAAAGAAGTATCGTTAATTTCTTCATGCTCGTTCCAAGTTCGAAGTACCATTTGTACAAATAAGAATCCCCTCCCTTACATGATTTCTTCTTCATATAGATAGATATAGGATCTATGGGGCAATTACTTAGAAGTACATTTTGTGTAACAGCCCTTCCTATCTGATAGAAAAGGATCCCATGATCCTGAACCGATCTTATCTGGGATCGAAAATCCCAAGTTTTTCTATGAAGAGCTGATCTAATTGTATTAGTTTCTATAATGGATTTCTTCTGTGTAATACTAATCGATAGGGCCTCATTGATAAGTGCTACAAGATCTCGCGCATTGGAACCCATGGTTATGGACCCGAATCCGTTAGTATGGAACATCTTCTTTTCCAAGTGAAATCCCCTAGTATATGAAAGAATGAAAAAGTGCTTTCGTTGTTGTGGAAGAAGAAGCCTTCGTATCTTAATGCATGTATTGAATTTATTCGGAGCTATTAGAGCGGGATCCACTTTTTGGGGAATATGAGTCGAAGCAATAACAAGAATCTTTCCAGTGGAACATCTTTCACAATCCCTGGAGAGATAGTTCTCTAATAGACCGAGGGATAAGTAATTCGACTCATTCACATGCAGATCATGAAGGTTTGGAATCCATATTATGCAAGGAGACATTGCTTTTGCTAATTCGAATTGAAGGGTGATATCAAATCGGTCTATTTTCGGCGTCATATACATAGTTAGCAGCTCCGTATCAATATCAAGGTCATCATCACTATCATCAATATCGATATCGTCACTATCATGAATATCGTCAATATCATCAATAAGATAACCCTTAGGCTTGTCATCCAGGAACTTGTTCGGAAATACCGTAATGAAAGGAACATAGGAGTTTGTCGCTAGGTATTTGACCAAACAGGATCGTCCAGTTCCTATAGAACCTATCACTAAAATACCTCTAGAAGGGGATAGGGCTAAGCGGAGCGAAAAGGGTTTTCCATGAGGAGACGGGGAATGAAAACTATTAGCCCCACACGAGGTTTGTGAATAAGTGATTGTCTGATAATGAGCAAGGAATATCCGTCTTTCTGCTAAACAGGATCTATTGAACTCATAATTCATTAGATCCTTTTGATGAATGTCAACTAAGTATCGTAAGGAAATTGATCCCGGTTGTTCAATCATTTGATAACCAGAGTCATTCTTTGATAAATGATCACTATGAGTCAGACTCAATAGAATTTGATCAATCCTTTTTTCTGTCGTTAAGGTGGAGAACTGAACCAAGAATTCTCTTTCTTCATCATCAATCGAATCACTGTTCGCGACCCAGAATTCTATTTTCTCATCAATCCAATCACCGTTCACGTTTTTTCTTTTTCTTATCAATGAATAGATCTCTTTACTTGTACGACTTAGATGTCTCGTATTTATCGAAAAAATGATTCGATTGATGGGATTTGGTATGATACTTACAAGATCGATGAGATTGATCTTCCAATATTTCTTCTTAGAACGTAGAGAATCTCCTAATTGTTCCAGAACAACTAGAAAGAGATTCTTTAACCAGAAAGAATTCAGTTCAGATGTAGGATACCTATCCAGAAGTTTTCGAAATTCCATCATGTATGATGGAATCATCAAAGATTTGATCTTTTCTAACTCTGTCTGTAACTCACTAAAGGCTCGGGAAACAAAGAGAAGATGTATACGAACGAGATATCCAGCAACAAGAAGAAGGAAAAAGATGGAATAGAGGAACTCCCGAGCATTTGTTGATCTCAGATGTGCCCATATCAATGGAACGGGTGACTCATTATTTCGATGAATCATTTCTTCGGACAGAAGAAGATTCTGTAAACATTGACTCGAAATCTCACTTATCAGAGTCCATTGTGGAAGAATCTTCTGAGGAATTGGCCATGATATATCTGATCCATGCATCATATCATGAAAAATGGATACAAATTTTTGACTACTACTCAGTATCGGCAATGAGTCTGAAAGAGTATCTAAAAGG